TACCAAGAGGTGGTATAACCCCCTTGTCTTTCAGAAATACCTGATACGGAGATAAAAAAGAATCAAAATTTCTGCTAGATCCCTTTTTTCCCTGGGATTGTAGTTCAATTGGTCAGAGCACCGCCCTGTCAAGGCGGAAGCTGCGGGTTCGAGCCCCGTCAGTCCCGACGGATCCAATAAATGCATCAATGAATCTCTCCTTTTTTATGAAAGGGGCTGGGGGCTTTCATTCCCAAAGCAAGGGGTGATCCTTATTTTTTTTATTTTGATTCTTTGTTTGGGTTTGTAACTATGTAACTGATAGAAATGAAAGGGCAATCTGATGATACTTCATTAGATAATAATTGTACAAGAAAGGAAGACGTAAAGTAGGTTAGAGAAAAAAAGAAAGGAAATGGATGAGAAATAAAGGAATTTTGGATGGGGTCAGAAATCAAAGTTTGGGTTCGGTATGGATAAAAGAACTTCCTATGTTATACTATTCAATTCTCGACAACGAATTGATTTGATAGTTCCGATATTGTTATTCATGATATTGATCGGATTCAAGATAATCGAGCGAGATCTTTTTTATTGAATTTAAATTTTAAATAAAGGCAAAAGATTTATCCTCTCTATGGGACCAAATCCCGAGTTATTGTGAAGTAAAAAAAACGATGAGATTATGGAAGTTAATATTCTTGCATTTATTGCTACTGCACTATTCATTCTAGTTCCTACTGCTTTTCTACTTATCATTTATGTAAAAACAGTTAGTCAAAATAATTAGTTATTTTGAATAAAACTTGGGTTCCGAGTTCTTAAATTGACGAAATGAAAAGGATTCCCATCTAAATGAACGGACTATAATTGGAAGTATTCCGATAGTATGGTAAGAAAGAATCATCTATTTCTTTCTACCATACTATCTAGTTATTAGTGTTATTGTAGTGTATTAAAGTTGTACAATCTACAAAGTTGTACTCTAGTATCAAAACAGAGGTTTACATTGATGTAGATCAATCTACAATATTATCTTGATATATGTGGATATCAATTCCACATATGGAATTGACCTAGAGACCCATTCTTCTTATTTGCTACATCTATTTGTTCTTTATGTTCTGACTATCAAAAAATTGATACAGTTAGATCGACAATTAGTAGTACCTCTAGAGGCCGCTTCTTCCCCATACTACGAGTGAAAGGGAAAATGTAAAGACTACCATTAAAGCAGCCCAAGCAAGACTGACTATATCCATGTGAATTATGTCCCCTATCTCTATAAATATGAAGGAATTATCCCATTTTTCCTCACTAATAATAGTGGAATCCATGGCGCAGAGTCAAAAGGGGATTCCGTCCTAACACTAGGGATAAAGCACTCCAATAAATCAACTCATAAGAAATTCTTATATGTATTCCTTCTAATTGGGAAACAAGCAAAATACGTAGTAATATCTTAAGGGATTATTTTTAATGGAATATGTAGTAAAGTAATCATAAGGCCTATTCCGTTTTTGTTGATCTTTCTAAGTAAAAAGCATAAAAATAAAAACCATTATCTATTCCATACCACAAATTCCCCTTTTGATCTAACCCGAACCCTATCTTTCTTTCTCGACGATTATCTCATAGTAGGGAGACAGTATATTCTTGATTAAGGGTTGCCGAAAAGAAATTCTTTTTCCCCTTCCTTTCTTCTATAAATATAAAAAGAATAAAAAGAAACTATCTATTCAATCAATATCCCGACCAGGATTCGCGCGAGTCCGTCGTTCGTTGTCTTCGGCCCCTTTACCACAACTATTAATTCCATCCAATTAGATTTCCTATCAAATCAAACTCTCCAATCTAGCTCAAGATCCAGTCATTGTACACGACATTAATAAATAATTAGTAAGTAGTCAACCGAAGTCTTGGTAATCCCTCTGCTATTACTAAAAAATAGCATATTTATTTGAATCCCAAGGATTTAGAATCTTTTATTTATACTATACAAACCCCACCCAGCTAAGATGCTTATGCTTAGAAGCAAACAAGAATGAACAGCCCCGTTCTGATATTCTGATAGGCAATAATTCGGCGAGTTATATTAACTTAACAGATAACAGAAGAAGATATTTTGAGTCTTTTGTTGATTAGGCGACACCCGGATTTGAACTGGGGAAAAAGGATTTGCAGTCCCCCGCCTTACCACTCGGCCATGCCGCCAAAATGATACAAAATATATGAAAATGTTCCTGGATTAACGAACAGCTTTTTTTTTATTCTACTTGCATCTCCAGTCCTCTTTTCCTTAACCCTTTTCCTAAAAAAAACCTTCCCTTTTTGATTTATCCCCCGATTGATTATATAGTATCTCAAAAAATACACAATGCTAAAAGCCTTTTCTCACTCTTATATTGAATTGAATGAAAAAGAATGAAAAAGAAAATGTGATTTTCCATCACAAAAGATAAATTTAATTTATGACAAAACCAATTGGAACCGTTAACTGTTAACTGCTGACTGCGAATTC